ACTAGTTATTTCGGTTTTCTACTAGCAGCTTTGACTATAACCTCAGCTCTATTTATCGGCTTGAGCAAGATACGACTTATTTGAAATTAATTAAATGAACAATTCATACAAAAATATTTCTGTGATAGTTCATATATTCTATAGTTCCTTACCGTATCAATTTCCAATTTTTGGTCATTGAGATTTAGAGTCAATACGGATTACTATTTATATTTAAGCATAGATATTACCTCCCCTTTCCCCTCTCAAACAAATTGAAATGATTGAAGTTTTTCTATTTGGAATCGTCTTGGGTCTAATTCCTATTACTTTGGCTGGATTATTTGTAACTGCATATTTACAATACAGACGTGGTGATCAGTTGGAACTTTGATTAATTAACATCCCTTTTTTGATTGACCTCCTACTTCCTTTAATTCGCGGGAGGTCAAAATTAGATTGGTTTCATTTTTTCGGTGGTAATTTTCGACCTAGCGCGACTAACAAGAACACAGAATCACGCTCTGTAGGATTTGAACCTACGACATCGGGTTTTGGAGACCCACGTTCTACCGAACTGAACTAAGAGCGCTTTATTATCACAATGAATGTTTTGTGACCCCAATACGTCTTGCATATATACTATCATAAAATTAACGATTTTTTATGTATATCCAATTTTCTTTTAATCGATCTCAATTGATCCCCCGTTACTGTTCAGAAGATAAGTAATAGGTAGGGATGACAGGATTCGAACCCGCGACATTTTGTACCCAAAACAAACGCGCTACCAAGCTGCGCTACATCCCTTTCAATTGGTCTACAGTGTCATTGTAGAGAATCCCTGTTTTGTTTTCCATATCTTTATTTCTTCCATTGATATACACAAATATCTTGTCATTTCTTCTTTTTGGTCTCATATAACATAGAATTATATTAAAAATAGTAAAAGACTTCTAATTATATTAAAAATAGTAAAAGACTTCTAATATATTTCTATTATATTAAAGTATGAAATAAATATGAGACCCTGTAAAAAATGACTATTTTTCGAGAATTTCTGGCCTAAAGGGGCATATTTGTTTCTTTTAAGATTCAGAAAAGTACGATCTATTTTGTACATTTCAACTTGAATTAGGAATTCCGCGTACAAATACAAGCGGTCAGTCATTAAGTACATATACACATCTGGTTATATATGTATTAGCATTATGTATTAGAAATAATAAAGAAGGAGGAGAATTTAAAATGCGAGATCTAAAAACATATCTCTCCGTGGCACCGGTAGTAAGTACTCTATGGTTCGGGTCTTTAGCAGGTTTATTGATAGAGATCAATCGTTTTTTTCCGGATGCGTTGATATTCCCCTTTTTTTCATTCTAGTTATTGATATGGTAGGGGGGGAAGAGGATTAGAGATAGAATCAAATATCTGTAACTAATCCCTTCCCTTCTTTTTTTTTTCGAATATACGTTAGAAAAACAAAAAGGGGATTCCCCCTCTGTGAAACTAGTAATTCGGGCCAGGCTCAAATTTAAATAAAATTAATAAAAAATAGAGTAAAATGTGATGGTTGGGGCAACAATATCATACAAGATACTTAAATAAAAATTAAATGCTGTACGGCAATTTTAAATTCTAAATCGAGTAATATAGTTAGAAATCATTATATTACTTACTTATTAATTTAATATATTGTTATTATTACTATATTGATTTATATTGATTTATTGCAACGAAACCTTTCTTTCATAATTCGATTTCGAGTTACCTGTTTTTTTTTTTGTTCCTTTCTTCTTCCTCGTTTCGGATCGGAAAATCAAAGAGTTGAATGAATCAAAAACCAAAGGAGGCTCATGGCCAAGGGTAAAGATGTCCGAGTAACGGTGATTTTGGAATGTACCAGTTGTGTTCGAAATCGTGTTAATAAGGAATCAACGGGCATTTCCAGATATATTACTCAAAAGAATCGACATAATACGCCTAGTCGATTGGAATTGAGAAAATTCTGTCCCTGTTGTTACAAACATACGATTCACGGGGAGATAAAGAAATAGATCGAACCGGTCACTCGTGTGTCAGTCTTCCGTTCCAAGGAAGATCAAAAATGACATATTAGATATATCTAATATATAACAATATATAATATATATTAATTTTAATATAAACAAACCAAATCCTATTTCGATCAGATCAACCGTGATGGAGAATTAAGAAATAGGATTAGGATCTTTTCTTTAGGATAAGGAATAAACAAACCATGGATAAATCCAAGCGAATCTTTCTTAAATCCAAGCGATCTTTTCGTAGGCGTTTGCCTCCGATCCAATCGGGGGATCGAATTGATTATAGAAACATGAGTTTAATTAGTCGATTTATTAGCGAACAAGGAAAAATATTATCTAGACGGGTGAATCGATTGACCTTAAAACAACAACGATTAATTACTATTGCTATAAAACAAGCTCGTATTTTATCTCCGTTACCTTTTCTTAATAATGAGAAACAATTTGAAAGAAGCGAGTCAACCGCTAGAACTACTGGTCTTAGAACCAGAAAAAAATAGGCTGACTCTTGAATTGAATCAAAAAAAATACCAATCCAAACTCAAATGCGGATTGACGCTTTTTTTTTCTAAAAATAGGAAATCCAGATTTGATTGTCGTGTCGTTTGAAAAAAAAAAAAAAATTGGGGAAGAATAGAAGAATAAGAAATATTTTTTATTCAACATGTTTCTTCATTTTCATTTTGACGACTTTTTCATATTTTATCATACTAATTTCTACTCTACCTTCCCAGAGTTCATTCTCCAGGGAACTCCATTTAAACCATTCCAACGGATTCCCTTCACTCTCTTTATTTTATGATCTCATTGGAAATCATATAAAGACAACTCTTATTTAATATAGCTATTTGTGCAAGTATTTTACGATTAAGAAGCAATTGTTTCTTGTACAGATTGTGTATTAATTTACTATAACTAAAGTATACTTTATTGTCTCGAATTACTGCATTTATACGAGTAATCCACAAACGACGAAAATCTCTCTTTTGTCTACCCCTATCCCGATGAGCCGAAACCAAAGCTCTTATTTTCTGTTGAGTAATAGTCCGAGTAAGTCTTGAATGAGCCCCTCGAAAAGTTGATGCAAATAAACGGATTTTTGTTCTACGTCTTCGAGCTATATACCCTCGTTTAATTCTGGTCATTGAATAAATGAAACTTTGATGAATAACTAATTGATTTCCTTTCTTTCAGTTATTCCCTTCCCGTGTCCTAGTCTATTAATAACAAAACGGATTCTTCCAATGTATAAAATAAAAATTCCAATGGCTTTTGCTACTCTAACCTTCCCGACCACGATTTTTTTCTAGGCATTTCGCCTAGAAATCAAAATTGTATTGATACTAGGTATCAAAAACACATAGTAAATAAAAAAGTAATAAATAAAAATGGATTATAGTGGGTTCCATCGTTTCTATGGTTACTTCTTAAACGGCGAGGTCCTCTCTATACACCGGAGCCCTTCCTTCATTTAATCAATGTTATTGTTAACTTGTACAGTTCACACCCTTTGGCTCTACCCATAATTATCTAGTACTAGGTCTTTCACAACGAGATCTATTTATACAGTAACGGTATTTAATTATGAAGATTTGCTGAGTAGCTGACCCTGTTAGTCCGTTCTTGCAAGAATAAGGCCTAAAATTTTGACTTTTTAAAATAAGATTTCCCCTGCTTAATGAATACCATTTGCTATCAATGGGGAATCCTTTCTCATCTTAAATTTAAAATTGAGGTGATTGGATTTGCACCAACGGGAACCATACATTTGATACCCCAATTGAAGGATAGATCTTTTTTTAAGATATTGAATATTCAATGGAGTTCGTCCATTCTATTCTATCCTACTCACTGGTACGGATCGGTGATACTGGATCAATTGTTTTCTTTCTTTTGTCCTAGTCCATGGTCTGAACGAGTCGCACATACACCCTAGTACATGTTCCTCGTCGCTGAGGACATCCTCCAAGAGCGGGGGATTTCGTGACATTTCTGATTGGCTGTCTTGTGTTTCTAATAAGTTGTTTAATAGTTGGCATGTTGAATCATATATATAATGGGCTGGTTTAGATCGATCTTAACCGGATGCTTAGGAATTCTTTTTTTTTTTTTTTCTATATTTTCAATTTCTATATTAAGAAATTAATAAATAGAATATTAAATCCGGTAAGAAGATAAAATACCAAATCACGAATTCGTGTGAAATCCTTGTTCTTTTTCTTTTTTATTCAGTCGCTACAAGATCAACAATTCCATGAGCTTGGGCTTCTGTTGCTGACATAAAAACATCTCTTTCCATGTCTTCGGATACAACCCATAGGGGTTTGCCTGTCCTTTGTGCATAAACCCTTGTGATGGTTTCGCGCAGCTTCAGCAGCTCTTCCGCTTCCAGGACAAATTCTCCCGTCTGTGCCTCATAAAAAGAACTAGCAGGTTGATGGATCATTACCCTGATAATATATGATATAACATAAAAAATGTTTCTTCTATCTCGCATGATGAAAGTGAGGAGATAAAGAATAATCAAAAAGATATAATTGAACAACCGTACAGGCATCTTTTGCGCATTGCATACGGCTCTATAATGGAATTCGCTTTTTTTACCTTACCTTACTTACATCGAAGAAATATAAAATAAATGATAGGGTCTATCAGACTCGGGTTGGTAAATGATCCAATAACCATCCTTCCTTTTGTAGTAGTTCAAAAATACTATAAAAATACTATGATGGTTCCGTTGCTTTATATATTTATTTCGTCTGTTATTTAGCAATCCCAAAGTTTCTTTTTTTTTTTTTTCAAATAAAAAAACAAGATTTATTTTCATATTCTTTCATAACCTAAAAATTGTTAAGATTAAGAGCCCCTGCTGTGAAAACAAAAAAGTTTGTGACGCTGAAATAGGCCTCCCGATAGATTGGCTAAAATCGAAAATGCCTTTTTATCTCATACTACTCTTTCGATACGTAATCTAAGGGTTTAAAAAAAAATTCTCATATCGAATTCGAAGTGCCATGCTATTATTACTTAATATTCATATAGTGCGAAGGCATAGTTTTCTTTTTTTCTCTCAAATCAAATAAAAAACTCATTGGCGCCGAGCGTGAGGGAATGCTAGACGTTTGGTAATTTCCCCTCCAACAAGAATAAAAGATCCCATCGAAGCGGCTAATCCCATGCATATTGTCTGTATATCTGGTCGCACAAATTGCATAGTATCATAAATAGCTACTCCGGGTATTACCCATCCGCCAGGAGAGTTTATAAACAAATACAGATCTTTGGTATCATCCTCTATGCTGAGATATACCATAAGACCAATAAGTTGATTCGAGATCTCACTATCAACCCCTTGGCCTAAAAAAAGTAATCTTTCTCGATAAAGTCGGTTGATTGGGATAAAATGGTATCCCTTAGAAACCGTACATGCACCTTTTGATGCATACGGTTCAACAAAAATCATGAAAAAAAGGAATCAATGTGTAGATTCTAGCTTTTTTTTTCCTAACAGGTTTTTTTAACTTATAAAATGGACTTTTCTTTCATTTTTCAAGAAAGATGAGTTTTGGCCTGTTTTGTTTATCTAAAAAAAATTGCTAAACTTATCTGACTAACTTCTCATTGATGTATTGTTTCATCGAGATACAATCTAAATCGCGATGTAATTTTCTTGTTCCTGACTGGGCTTCTTCAATTTTTTTAGGTTTATGCTCTACTCCGAGTAAAGATCCGCCCGATTTGGATTTGTACATATAGGACAAATGCCCCAATACCACGTCCTTTTGCTATGACTTCCCCATTTTTTTTTTTTCAATTTATTTCATGTCTTCCAACAAATATTCAACGCATTTATCATATTACTCGATTGATTAACAGTTTGAGATCACTTCTATTTCTAAATATCTAAATAAATAGAAATAACTAAAATATGATATAAATATGATATTAAGTCGTAATCATAAATATATTTATTACCAATTGGTTTTCTTTCTAAACGGAGCCTGGATACTTCATTTGATTGGTCTAACCAAGCCAACCATAAATTATTCTAATTGATAATATTAGTCCGTATACCCTCCCTAAAAAATGGATCTAATTGCACTTCACGCTCCAAATTTTTGATAATTGAATCAATCTTTCTCGGGCGAAAGGGGGGATATCTCGATCGGGGAAGAGAACGGGGAAATACCGTATGCCCAATATATCTGACAAGTCGCACTATACGTCAATCCACAATGCATCTTCCTCTCCAGGACTTCGAAAAGGTACTCTTGGAACACCAATAGGCATTAAATAAAAGAAAAATGAAGTACTATATCTCACTTTGATGTGAAAGCGTAACAGTGGGTTTAGTGGCCTAATACTATTGATTTTATTATCCTATTTTATCCATAGATTGACTAAGTTCATAAAAAAAGAAGACAAAATGAATAAAGGAAAATTCTTACAAATGAGTCCTTTGAATGATGAACAAATATATATATATTCACTCATATAAAATGGTATCAACCCCCTTACCATTGCGTATTGTTACTTATCGGGTGTAGAATAGATCTGCTTCTTTTTGTTCCTACGAACAAAATAGTTTCATTATTACTAAAAGTAATTATTACGAAAAGCATCAAACAAATATTAATCCTTTCCCCGAGAGAATCCCCTAAAAAAGGGGTCTATAGCATAGCTTTTTCCTTTTCCAATGCAATAAAGTTACATTGTGTCTATTTTTCGTTGATAAAGGGGTATTTCCATGGGTTTGCCTTGGTATCGTGTTCATACCGTCGTATTGAATGATCCCGGTCGTTTGATTTCTGTCCATATAATGCATACAGCTCTGGTTGCTGGTTGGGCCGGTTCGATGGCTCTATACGAATTAGCCGTTTTTGATCCCTCTGATCCTGTTCTTGATCCAATGTGGAGACAGGGTATGTTCGTTATACCCTTCATGACTCGTTTAGGAATAACGAATTCATGGGGCGGTTGGAGTATTACAGGGGGGACTGTAACGAATCCGGGTATTTGGAGTTACGAAGGTGTGGCCGGGGCACATATTGTGTTTTCTGGCTTGTGTTTTTTGGCAGCTATCTGGCATTGGGTGTATTGGGATCTAGAAATATTTACTGATGAACGTACAGGAAAACCCTCTTTGGATTTGCCTAAGATCTTTGGAATTCATTTATTTCTCTCAGGGGTGGCTTGCTTTGGTTTTGGTGCATTTCATGTAACAGGATTGTATGGTCCTGGAATATGGGTGTCCGATCCTTATGGACTAACCGGAAGGGTACAGGCCGTAAATCCAGCGTGGGGTGTGGAGGGTTTTGATCCTTTTGTTCCGGGAGGAATAGCTTCTCATCATATTGCAGCAGGGACCTTAGGTATATTGGCAGGTCTATTTCATCTTAGTGTTCGTCCACCCCAACGCCTATACAAAGGATTACGTATGGGAAATATTGAAACCGTCCTTTCCAGCAGTATTGCTGCTGTCTTTTTTGCAGCTTTTGTAGTTGCTGGAACTATGTGGTATGGTTCAGCAACTACCCCGATTGAATTGTTTGGTCCCACGCGCTATCAATGGGATCAAGGATACTTCCAACAAGAAATATATCGAAGAATTGGTGCTGGTTTAGCCGAAAATCAAAGTTTATCCGAAGCTTGGTCTAAAATTCCTGAAAAACTAGCTTTTTATGATTACATCGGCAACAATCCGGCAAAAGGGGGATTATTCAGAGCGGGCTCAATGGACAACGGGGATGGAATAGCTGTTGGGTGGTTAGGACATCCTATCTTTAGAGATAAAGAGGGGCATGAGCTTTTTGTACGTCGTATGCCGACGTTTTTTGAAACATTTCCAGTTGTTTTGGTCGACGGGGACGGAATTGTTAGAGCCGATGTTCCTTTTAGAAGGGCAGAATCAAAATATAGTGTCGAACAAGTAGGTGTAACTGTTGAGTTCTATGGCGGCGAACTGAATGGAGTCAGTTATAGTGACCCTGCTACTGTGAAAAAATATGCTAGACGTGCTCAATTGGGTGAAATTTTTGAATTAGACCGTGCTACTTTGAAATCCGATGGTGTTTTTCGTAGCAGTCCAAGGGGTTGGTTTACCTTTGGGCATGCTTCGTTTGCTTTGCTCTTCTTCTTCGGACACATTTGGCATGGTGCTAGAACCTTGTTTAGAGATGTTTTTGCTGGTATTGATCCGGATTTAGATGCTCAAGTGGAATTTGGAACATTCCAAAAACTTGGAGATCCAACTACACGAAGACAGGTAGTTTGATACAATATTGCTTTGTTACTTTTCGTTTTTATTTTATTTGACTGACTATAGGGTTGGGGTACCGGATAAATCTTGATTTGACATTTGACTCGCTGCCTTTTCTTTGACTTTTGTTCTTTCTTTATCCGGGAGACGGTCCAAAATAAACAGGTATGGAAGCTATAATTGTAAACCACGATCGAATCTATGGAAGCATTGGTTTATACATTCCTTTTAGTCTCAACTCTAGGAATAATTTTTTTCGCTATCTTTTTTCGCGAACCGCCTAAAGTTCCAACTAAAAAGTAAAAGGATGAAATGATTTTTCATTATCTCAATTGAAAGTAATGATCCTCCCAATAGTGGGAGGATCATTACTTCGACTAGTCCCCGTGTTCCTCGAATGGATCTCTTAGTTGTTGAGAGGGTTGCCCAAACGCAGTATATAAGGCGTACCCAGTAAAACTTACAAGTAAACCAGATAAAAAGATGGCGACTAGGGTTGCTGTTTCCATTATTATATAGTTTTAAGACATTATGTAGTTTTAAGACCACAATGGATCTATGATAAGATCATTTATTTACAACGGAATGGTATACAAAGTCAACAGATCTTAATGAATATAAAATATTATGGCTACACAAACCGTTGAGGGTAGTTCTAGATCTGGCCGCCCAAAACGAACTAATGCCGGGAGTTTATTGAAACCATTGAATTCAGAATATGGTAAAGTAGCTCCTGGTTGGGGAACTACTCCTTTGATGGGTCTTGCAATGGCTCTATTTGCAGTATTTCTATCTATTATTTTGGAGATTTATAATTCTTCCATTTTACTGGATGGAATTTCAATGAATTAGATTTACAAGAACCAGTAACTAGCTTTTTCAATCCAAAGTGAAGCGTTTAGTTTTCTGATTTTTATCCCATTCTATTTTGGTAGTTCGACCGTGGAATTTCTTTTTTTCTGTATTTCCGGAATATGAGTGTGTGACTTGGTATAATTGATCCTATGGCTAGTACAGAGAATAGATCTGTCATCTTGATAGAGATGGTTTTACTTCGTCGGATATTCGTTTTAGTATCTGGAGCACGGAATATATGAAATAGATTACTATAGATTACTAAAGTATTAGAACTATGATTCATACTTAATAGTCAGACCTCGTGGCCGGACTTCAAAAAATTTTTTAAAGAGTTAGAAGTTATAAATAGAAAGATTTTGATTCTTTCAAACTTCCGTTTATGCTTATTTTGATCAAAGGACAAAGATTTCTTTTGATTTTTCGTCATTAGATCTAGTCATTGAATAAGTGATGATCCAACGGTTCTTAACTCAGGGAATTTTGGGACTTAGTTTGAGAAGGTTTTATTGAATCATCGTGGTTCTAGTATGAATCTGAGGTTTTAATCGATTCATAGGGTCTTAACAAGAGAATTCCTATCAATAAAAAAAAACAGCAGTAAAGCCGCATTACACATAAATAACAACAAAGAAAATAGGTAAATAGAAGATTCAAGAGGCCTATAACGATCAATATAGAGACGAATGAGCCGACTTGATTTTTTGGCATTATAACCACAAAGAATAGTTTTCGGGTTTTTTATTCTTTCATATCTTAAGAAAAAATGGAATCATAGAATTAATAAATTTTAAACTTTCTATTCCACACATCCGTTAGAACTATAGTATTGGGGTGTTTC